TTCGGAATGAAATATTCCTTGTCTTCCAAAAAAATCCTTTATTTCGGTCTTAAGAAAAAAAGACGGTCGATTATATTGAAGAATAGATCTTAACTTATTGAAATTAATAACTTGGGTTTGTGATAATTTAAAAAATACATATTTTTGTGACAAGTAAGATAAATCAAAAAAAATATGTGACTTCCGCTTACTATTTCTAAGATTATCAAAAGCCCTTTTTATAGTCATAGGCGAAATAAAGTCAATTTTATTTTGTTTTGTTTTATTAATGCTTTCTTGATTTGTTTCATTATTGTAAATGTATTTATCAAGAATTTTTTTTGTTGATGCGATAAAAAGTTGTAGAGCGATTCTGCGCATATTAATGATACATAGAAAGATATCTATGTATATTTTTTCAATGAAAAATTTAACTATTAATTGAATATTTTTTATTTTTAATATTTTCCCAATTTTTGGGGGTGATTCTCCATTATTATTTTTATTATTATTTTTTTTTATTCCTGTCGTTCCTTTTTTTTTCTCTTTTTTCATTATTTCTATTTGATTTCTGATTGTACTTCTTCTATCAATCCTATTTTTCATTTCTTCTTCTTCCTGTGAATAATTTGTCCAATCTGTAGATCGAATTTGACTAAGTGATTCATGAATTATCTGATTGCTGATTATAGAATCCTTTTCTTTTTGAGTTTCACTTGATTCATATATTTCTCTCGGTATAAATAATGGAATTGTCTTTCCTTTTAAAAGTTGTTTTATTATTCGTTTTACAAATAAAAATGCTTTTGCTTCTTTCTTTGTTATTTTTTTAAAAACTCTTCGAACTCTAAAATTCAATTTTCTGATTTCGGCTTTATAGTCTATATCTTTAAAAATGGGTTCAAAAAAGGAAGGTGTTTCTCGAGGAGGACCAAAAGGATATTCCGATTCCATTCCGACAACTGTTAAAAAACAAGAATCAAAATCATCTCGTTTCTTTAGAGCTCTATCAGAGCGTCGTAGCTTAGATCTGTGCCAAGGTTTCAACTGAAAAGGATATAGGATTTTTATTTGAAAACCTTCTTTTAACCAATTTTTAGGAAATTTTGTTTGGGAGAATTGAAGACCATTATAGTTGCATAATATATAAATTTCTCTATTCCAATCTTGGAAATCCTCATACCATTCCGGAGATTGCCGTAATAAAATACGGCCAATATTCTTAGCTATTATCAATAACGGTAATTTAATATATCTTCTAAAAATTGCTTGAGCTAGTAACAGAAGACTTCTTGTTTTTTGTCTATGTGGAATGTTCTCCCAGATGTCTATTGCGTTTTCCTGGTATTGTTTTTTTATTTTTAATTGTTCATCTTTCATTTCTAATTCTGACTTTGGACCCAACCAATCTATAATATTATAAAAAAGTTTCATTAGCTCGGATATAGGAAAAGGAAAATCTTCCATTTTTTCCAAAAAAAGGGGGGAATGGGGATTTCCTTGAGACGGTCCCCAAATAACCATTTTACGCCTTTGGGTGCGCATAGATCCTTTGATTACGGCTCGACGAAAATCTGATTGTTCCAAATAACTTATAAAACCCAAATCTCTATTAAATTTTGTAAAAAGATTATAATTCTTGAAATGAGAATTCTTAAAAGTTCGTCTCGAACGAGTTAACAAAGCTATACGTTTAAATCTTCTTGTTCGAAGCTGGTGATCCAGCCCTTGCATTATGCCTTGTTCTTTTCGTCGTTTTTTAAAATGTTGTGCCAACTGGTTGATTAATTTGTATGACCATCGAGCGGGTTTTTTAACGATTTCGTTTATTACAATAGATTTTTTTTGACGCTTAGGGTTAGTTAGAATTGTGTTGAGTAAAAAATTTACCCTATTATTTGAATCAATTTTTCCTTGTTTTTTTTCTGATCTTTCTGTTTTCTGTTCATATTCTCGAGAATTAGGATAGGGAAGAAGGATATCATGAATTTTATTTAGTTCAGATGTTTCTGTGCAATTTTCTATCGAAGTTTCTTTTATGATTGAAGATGAAAACAATTTCTTCATTCTTCCACGATACATCCCATTCAAAAAGGGATCATACATTTTAACTAGGCAATTCCTTTTGTTTTTAGTCTCAGCATTACACAATTTAACTAGGAAATTCTTTTTGTTTTTAGTCTCAGCATTACACAATCTAGTCTTTGTTTCAAGTATATTTAGAGAAAGAAATACTGTCTCTAAAGCCTCAATTCTATTTATAAATTCATTATTTAAGTTGTTATTTTTTTGTTTGTTGCTATAAAGCCACTCGCTGTATAGTTCATCAGCAGAGAGTTTTTCTAATGTAGACAACGATACCCTTCTTGCTATCATTTCCCCAAAAGTTGACAAACTGGGAGGATATGTAAAAGATATTCTTTGTTTTCCATCACTTTGGCATGTATAAAAAAAATATTGTGACATTTCTTTTCTTACAAGGCCTTTTTTATTTATCTTTCTTACGTATCGTAATGGACGA